GAGAAAGTGTACCTAATAAAAAAAAAATTTTGTAATTGGGACATGCTTTGTTAAACCACCCATAAGAACCATATTCTGACTTTTATCTGGAGAATATCCAACAACCAATTCCATTGAATGAATAATGGAACCTGATCCTAAAAACAACAAAGCTTTTGAATAAGCATGAGTAATCAAATGAAATAAAGCAGCTCGATAAGACCCTATACCCAAAGCTACCATCATATAACCCAATTGGGACATTGTAGAATAAGCTAAGCTTCTCTTAATATCTTTTTGAGCAAGAGCTAAAGTAGCTCCAAATAGTACTGTTATTATACCGATCAAAGCTATTATATTCATTATGTAAGGTATGACTATGAAAAGGGGAATAAACCGAGCGACAAGAAAAATTCCCGCTGCTACCATCGTAGCAGCATGGATAAGAGCCGAAATGGGGGTAGGTCCCTCCATGGCATCAGGTAACCACACATGAAGGGGAAATTGAGCGGATTTAGCAACTGCACCAGAAAATAATAGGAAGGCACATAAACTAACAAATAAAAAATTAACCTCATTATTAGAATTATTAGAAATCAAGTTATTAAATATTTTAAACAAATCACGAAATTCAAAACTACCCGTTGTCCAATAAAGACCTAAAATACCTAATAATAAACCAAAATCCCCCACACGATTCGTTACAAATGCCTTTTGACAAGCATTCGACGCAATAGGTCGTGTAAACCAAAAACCTATTAATAGATACGAACACATTCCAACCAATTCCCAAAAAATATAAATTTGTACCAAATTAGAACTAGTAACTAATCCCAACATTGAAGTATTGAAAAAAATCATATAAGCAAAAAATCTCAAATACCCTTGATCATGAGACATATAATTGTCACTATAAATAAGAACAAAAACCCCAACAGTAGTAATTAATAATGACATAATAGAAGTAAGTGGATCGATTAAGTACCCAAACTCTAAAGAAAAATCATTATTGATGGTCCAAGACCATACATATTGATAAACATAACTGTTACTTATTTGATGAATAAACAAATAAAATGAAAAAATCATCACTATACTTAAAAAGAGAACACTAGTAAAAGACCATATACGGCGAAGTTTTTTTGTTGACATCGGAAAAAGGAATAGTCCCCCTGCTAGTAACATAAGAATTGGAAGTGAAATAAAAGGTATGATCCATGAATATTGATATGTATAGTCCATAAAAAAAGATTTTGTTACTATTTACTAATTTATTATTTCTGATTCAGGAACTTTTTTTTTTTCTTTTGAAAAGGGTCAGTTAATAACGAATTAAAATATGTAAAAGTGAAATAGAATTTTGTATTTTTAATTATTCTTAATTTTTTCAAATACTTTAAATATTTCCAATCAAGAACTTAGAATTGTTCCCATAATATACTAAAATTAAATTCTTAGTAAAAACTTCTATTTCTTTTTTTTTTCTGACGATATAGAAAATTACAAATTTGCATTATTATTTTTTACGCATTACAAAACTTTTTATTTATAGAACAAGGTTTATAGAGGAAGGACAAATAATTATACAAAAAAAAATTGTATGAATTATAAACGATAGCCCAAACCCCAAAAAATCAGAACTATTTTTTTTTAGTTCGTTTATTCAAAATCATTAACCAATTACCTTTTGAACTGAATGAATTTTTTTCAATTAAAAAAAAAATTATATATACTATCCTTTGACATAAATAAATAAATTATAAAAGGATTTACTAAAGGAAAATGAAAATTAAGTTCATAGAAATAGAAAGGTTGAGTTTTTCAAATTTTCAATCTATTTTATGACATGTATATTCCATTCATATATAAACGGAAGACGGCGAAAATAGACAATGCCAGACCAGATCCGAATAGACTCTTTTCTTGTTGTATTGTTTTTTGCAATAATACTATATTATTATACTTTTTGTCTTTCTTTTATATTTGTTTCTCATAATATATTTAAATGGGTTTTGATAGAATCCTTAGATTATGAAAGGAATCAAATGAAAAGAACAAATATATAATAAATAGTATACAAACGAATAATTTTTTTTAAGCAAAATATGTCTTTCACATCCAACTATAGAAATGAATAACTTTTTTTCCTTTTAAAATGGCAGTTCCAAAAAAACACACGTCTATATCAAAAAAACGTATTCGTAAAAATATTTGGAAAAGCAAAGGGTATTGGGCAGCGTTGAAAGCTTTTTCATTAGCAAAATCTATTTCTACAGGGAATTCAAAAAGTTTTTTTGTGCGACAAATCAAATAAATAAAAAACTAAACATTCTAATAACCTGAATCCTTTTAACTCAAAAAAGAGACTAGTTAAATTAAAAAGAATTAATTCAAAAATAATTATTATTTCCTAATGGGATCTATATTTAATTCTTTTTTTT